AGTTCCCGTGGGTTGAGCACCCCTTTCAAGGAAATATAGAATAAGAGGAACATTTAAAAAAGTTTGATTCTTCATTGGATCATAAAAGCCCACCCTTCTAAGATCTTTTCCTTCTCTTCGGGATCGAACATCAATTGCAACGATTCGATAGATGGCTCATTGGGATAGATGTAGATGAACAAGACCCCCCCTAGAACCGTATAGGAAGTTTTCTCCTCGTACAGCTCGCGAAAAATGATTTGATTCGAAGTTTTGTCTATATATGCAATTCTAATAAATTAAATGACAAGCGGGCCCATAAAATAAATTAGACTATGATTTCAGTCTTTTTTTCTTCCTGAAAATGAAAAATAAACCATTCGTACTCATAACTCAAGTTGGATAACTCTCAAATAGTTCAAAGGAAAACTCTTTAGTCAATTTCATTTATTGAGTCGTCTTTACTACCTTTTGCTTGTCTCGTTTAAACCATTTCAAATTCTATTTGTATTCTTTAATCCGATCCAGTTATTGAGACGATTGCGACAATTAAAAGGGTGTTTCCTTGTTCTTAGATCCTTTCCTTATTTTTAATCATTGGGTTTAGACATTACTTCGGTGTTTCTTAATCCTTTCAAAATAAAATGGCAGCAACATACCCCCTTTTGATTTTTTTCGATCAAAGAATCCTATGGACAGTCGATTCCCGCGCGATACACTTTGAATCGAACAATTGGAATCAATTTCAATAAGTTTTGCTTTTGAATTGGAAACTTGCTCGAATTGGATCCTTTCGATTACTCTATATGTTCGATATATTTACGAAGTTGTTCCTCCAATTGAGTGGCATTAACCCTAGATCCTTGCCCCCGAGAAATGAATTAATATTAATACGTTCCAGTCGAGCTCCAGCGTGCACTATTTACAACCCAACAAAAAAACAATCGAGTGTAACAGAACAAACAATGTCGAGCCAAGAGCACCCTTATTCCTAGACAAATCAAAAATGGTGGATGTAAAAATCCACAACGGATCGTGTCCTTCAAGTCGCACGTTGCTTTCTACCACATCGTTTCAAACGAAGTTTTACCATAACATTCCTCTAATTTGGAACCGGTATGAAATTGATTCAATTATGGAATCATGAATAGTCACTGGTTCAGCTGTCCATAGACATCGTAATCTAGACTTTTCTTCTATATATGAATATATGAGATGTGGGACGATTTTTCTGAAAAAGTCTAGGCAAGACAGCATTTTTAACATACATAAATAATATATAGATCAAAGAAAAAATCTATTTTTTTCATGAGATGTATAAAAAAATGATGTAAGTTCAGATTGGAATCTTTATTCTTTTCATCTGATTACAAAAATAAAAAAATAGGGAAGGTTCTTCGTATCTATCAGATAAACTGAACAATTGTCACTGTTATAGATATTCCATAATCTAGAATATCTATAATTTCAGTTTAAATAATTTAAGGATTACAAATCTTTTTCACAAAAAACAAAAAATATTCTTGTCATTGAAATAGAATGATACGTACCGTAGAAGCTAAACATTTCTTCATTTTATATAATTATATTATACGATTGATATGTATTTGATTTAAATGAGGTTGAGTAATATCGATTCTTGTGAGAAAGTGAATAAAAAGGGATAGGATAAATTACCCCTGCCTCAATCGTTAAATCGATTTCCAATTTTGCATTCGAGTCAAACGCGAAATACCTAAATCAAATTAGATTCAAAGACAAAACAGCAGCTCCATAACATATTTCTATATAATAAGGAACTTGATCATTTATTAATGAAATTCGAACAGACCCAGATATTAAAATTAATATGGATTAACTCCTACCCACTCACCCTTTTATTTCTATGAGAATAATGGAGCATAAAAAATGGACTGCGCTGGGACGGAAGGATTCGAACCTCCGAATAGCGGGACCAAAACCCGTTGCCTTACCACTTGGCCACGCCCCATTTCAATTTCTAATCGACACTAAGAAACAATAATATTGGTATTGCTTCTTTGTCAACTCCAGTCCAAATAGCTATAGATCTATAGAATCGATTGGTACTAGGATTTTGATACATATAGATATAGAATTGAACTTCATTTATTGATCATTACATAGAATTCAATTAAGATATTGTATGAAAGTATGATTTCTTCTATTCTCCTTTGAGAATTGGAGGATTTTTGGTTGGGTGGATTCAAAGAAAAAGAAAGGTTTTTATCTACCTTACTTACTTTCTTTTTCCTTATATCAAAAACGCAACCAAAATGCAATTATCTCCAAGAACAAAATGTCTGTTATGCTTAATATCGTTAGTTTGATCTGTATTTGTATTAATTCTCCCTTTTATTCGAGTAGTTTTTTCTTCGGCAAATTGCCCGAAGCCTATGCTTTTTTGAATCCAATCGTGGATGTTATGCCAGTGATACCTCTGTTTTTTTTTCTCTTAGCTTTTGTTTGGCAAGCTGCTGTAAGTTTTCGATGAGATCCTGAATAATACTATTCCTAGAAAATTTATGATTTCCTCGATAAAAAAATTCTAACAATTGAAAAAATAAGATAAGTTTTAGAGTATGAACCCTCGATCCACACGCTGAAATTCGTGTATAGTCGCCAAAACCCGGGCTTACCCCCATTTCCTCATTTTTGACCCCTTTTCCCGCGAAAGACCCTAACCCTATTAGGGTCTCCCACAATAGAATATCGAATTCGGATATAAACCAAAATTTGGGTTAATGAAAAACAAATGAATTTGTGACAATGCATTTCTAGAAAAACCTCATTTCTTTAGGATATGTGGTAGAAAAATAGAAGATCTATTCTCTTTTTTTTTCAAAAAAACCATCTTGGAGATTGTGTAATGCTTACTCTGAAACTCTTCGTTTATACCGTAGTGATATTTTTTGTGTCTCTCTTTATCTTTGGATTCCTATCCAATGATCCAGGGCGAAATCCTGGACGTGAAGAATAAAATACAGGGGGTTTCCTTTGGTTTGGTTAATTTGAAAATTTTCTTAGGATTTTATCTATTCTACACGTTTCACTAAGATTTTTAAAATCTGAAAAAAACCAAATCAATTCATCACCGGAAACGGAAAGAGAGGGATTCGAACCCTCGGTACGAATAACTCGTACAACGGATTAGCAATCCGACGCTTTAGTCCACTCAGCCATCTCTCCCAATTGAAAAAGATAATTACTACATTACACATAATGTAAGGAATCTTTCTTCTTTCTCTATTCTATTATATATATATATAGATCCACAAACCGGGAATTTCCTTTATCTAAAAGATGGGCTCGACCGCGCGACCAATCGAACTAAAAAAAAAGCAAGATCCATTTGTGTTGATTTTGTTCGAAAGGCCCTTCTTATTCTCATGGCCCGGCCCGGTCAGTACCTAGCCGGGCTCTTTTTTTTGTTTTTGTTCCAACGAATTATAGATAAATAATGATTTATCTGATATCTGATTTGAAAACAAAAAGACTTTTTATATTATATTATTATATTCAATTGAATATTTGATATTCAAGCAACAACAAAAAAAAGAACAAAGACTATTTACATTCTTTTTCTTGTTCTATTTTACCGAACTCAAAAATAAACCGTCGATTCTTCTTTTTCTATTATGATTTTAGTGTTTTTTTATCTGTATCGATCTTCTTCAACAAAAGAGAAATTTTTCGTTTTAGTTATTTAATTTAAATGAAGCCTCTTTCCCGAATCTCATTAAATTAGGATCTCCTCGCAAAAAGTGCAACGTTCTCGTTTTGATGATTCTTTGATGATCCTATCTCGATCATGCTCAATGATCTTGTTCGACAAAAGGTCCATTTGTATACAATAATCATATTGTAGCGGGTATAGTTTAGTGGTAAAAGTGTGATTCGTTCTAGTAACCGTTAATAGTTAACGGATCTTTCGGTTTTATTCATATTCCGACCAAAAACTTTATTTCTTAAAAAGATTTAATCCTTTACCTCTCAATGAGAAATTCGAGAAAAAATACGAATTCTCGTGATTTGCATCCATGAGTCACTTATAAATTTAAAAGTTGGATTATGAAATCGCGAAACAGAATTTTTCAATTGGACCGAAATTTCCAATTGAATAAGTATGAGTAAAGGGTCCATGGCAGAAGATAGAAAGTCAATTTCTAATCGTAACTAAATCTTCCATTTTTTCTTTCTTTATAAAGAAATTGGAGCAAAATAGCTATTCAACGATGACTTTGGTTTACTAGAGACATCGACATATTGTTTTAGCTCGGTGGAAACAAAATCCTTTTCCTTAGGATCCTCTCAAATAGAAATAGAGAACGAAGTAACTAGAAAGATTGTTAGAAGCACCTTCTTCTAGAAGGATCATCTAGAAAGCGATTCATTTTGTTTGTTTGTATTCAAACAAAAAGCTGACGTAGGTGGTATGGGTATCATTTTGTTCATTTTGTTCACATCTTAGATCTATGAATTTACTCATATTCCATAAAGGAGCCGAATGAAACCAAAGTTTCATGTTCGGTTTTGAATTAGAGACGTTCAAAGCACTAAATTGAACGTCGACTATAACCCCTAGCCTTCCAAGCTAACGATGCGGGTTCGATTCCCGCTACCCGCTTATTTCCTTTTTTCGAAATATTCTATTAGAATTCGATTCTAGAATATAGAAAACCCATTTTAATCACGATTAGTAAATCATTGAATATACAATTCCATTAGTTGAATTTTTTAGTTTTCAATTCAAGAAAAATTAAAATACGAAAAGATCGGAATGGATGGCGTCCATTGTCTAATGGATAGGACAGAGGTCTTCTAAACCTTTGGTATAGGTTCAAATCCTATTGGACGCAATTTATTTCCATCTATTTTTGGTTTAGAAAGACTTTTTGTATAATTTGAATCCGAGACACTTGATTCCTTTTTGAAAATCAAAGTGAACAGTTTTTTTATGCTTGTTCCTGAAGTAGAAACCGGTCCATTTGTTCCTGAATAGC